TAATAGGTATTTTCTTTTATGGTTCATATTCCGGATTAGGCTCGTCCTTGTAGTAATCGAATGAACTACGTTATAGACATCTAAAGTGTAAGAACTCAAGGTACCCTGTCGCTCCTGTCTTTGTCTGATTCGAGGGGTAGGGCCCCTTGAGTTCTTAATAAGGATAATATTTCGTTTTGCTCATATAAATGGAAAAAATAGATCACTTCTTCCGATGCTTCAAAAAAATCCATTTCATTTTTTGCTTATTTCTGATGACTTTTTTTATTAACTTGCTTAATTGATTCAGAACATCTGTTCCCCAATAGTATCTATCGAAACTTTCAAAGTTACAAAAAAAATAAGCAATCACTCAATTTCTTTTTCCTGGATCACAGAATCACAATCCATCTATATATAGATTTCTGTTGATCCGATATTATCCAAATCCTTTCCACACTAGTAGAACTTTATTCTATTTATTTTAGTGTCTCATTAATTCAATTCAAATAGTTTTCTAGGTTCATGGAAGAAGTTTCATTTGCTCAATGACTTCTCTTTCTTTTTTTTTTGTTTTACCACTACTTAATAGAAATCCAAAAAGAGTTCTGGTAAACCTGTAAAATTTATAAACTACGAATTACGAATAGGAATGTTTGATGAATAGAATTAAGAACCATTATTATTTCGACACCTGAAAAGGAATTTCCCACATCCCTTTCGGGTGCCGAAGACTAGTACGACGAATAATCCCCTTTAGAATTCCGTGTTCCCCTCATTTATCCCTACTTTCTTTATATTCGATATTCCCCACTTTCTTATCTTATGTTTAGTATCTAGTTCTAGTCGAATTTGATTCTATTCTAATAGAATCAAAACTATTGACACATTCTATGATATTTAAATCGGATAATCGTGACATCCTCCAATTTGTATTTGTATTGGAAAAACAAAGAAGGGTGAAAGTAAAATAGCCTTCTTCACAATATATATATACTATGATTTAGGAGTGCAGTACAAGAATTTCCCGACATCCGGTAGAAAAAGAATATAAATAAGCAAAAGACTTTTCGTAAGTTTTTTGCTTCTACATAACATAATTGCCAAGAAGAATTTTGGTCTTTTTACCAACTTGATGTTGATAAATGATAAATCCGCGGATCTAAAAATTCATTTCGGACAATTGGACCTTCTCAAACTGTTTCTTTTTAAGAACCAAAAAGATTTGTGCCAAAACAACAGATGCCAAAAAGAACAAAAGGCCTTGGACACGGAATGGATCCTGAAGTACTATTTCTACATCGGCCTGACCAAACCCACCTACATTAGGATTACTTGTTAATGGTTGATCAAGTTTGATAGATTGGCCCTCCGAAACACGAAGTTCTGGTCCTGGAGGGATAATATCAAGCACTTCACGCCCATTCGCTGCATCCGTTATGGTTATTTCGTATCCCCCTTTTTCTTTTCGTATGATTTTGCTTACTATACCCGCGGCTGTAGCATTATAAACCGTATTGTTACTTTTGTTCCCGTCGGGATAAATCTGACCCCTCCCCCTGTTCCCGCCTACGTATATTGGATATTTTAAGAAGTGAGCATCTTTATTAGTTGCGGGGTTCGGGGAAAGAATAGGAAAAGTTATTTCACTATATTTCGGACCAGGAACTGGCCCTATCACAAGAATATTTTTTTTAGTGGGTCGGTAGGTCTGAAAAGACAGCTTGCCTATCTTTTCTTTCATCTCGGGCGAAATACGGTCGGAGGGGGCTAATTCAAACCCCTCTGGTAAAATAAGAACGGCCCCCACGTTCAAAGACCCCTTTTTACCATTAGCAAGAACTTGTTTCAGTTGCATATCATACGGAATTCTAACAACTGCTTCAAATACAGTATCAGGGAGTACCGCCTGTGGAACCTCAATATCCACGGGCTTATTAGCTAAATGACAATTGGCGCATACAATGCGACCAGTTGCCTCTCGTGGATTTTCAAAACCCTGCTGCGCAAAAACGGGATATGCATTTGAAATTGATGCCTGAGTTATTATACATATCATGAGGGATACGGAAATGAATCGAGTAATCTCTTCCTTTAACGAAGAAAAGGTATTTCGAATTTGCATGGTCCAATCGTTGATCCCGAAAATTTCTACAATAAAATTAGGTAGATCACTAATACAGTTCCCTATCCGCGATTCTGATATTTACTGAAAAAATTTTACTGGAATAACTGGAATATAGGATTCCCGGAATCTGGGAGGGATCTAATCCTCTGGAAAAGTAAGGGAAGTACGGCTTTCAATGCTTTGCTTATGTAAAAAATCCAAAATATTCTAATTGGGTCATTGAATCGCTTTTCACTCAGTCATTGAATGATAAATCACTACAAGTGACGGAGATACACGATTTAAATAAGAAAAAAGCCAATATTTAAAAAACGTATCTAGAATGACTGGAAAAGTGGAAACAAGAACAGATAGAATAATATCATTGTGAGCAAATCCAAAATCGTTGTAGGCATAGTCAAGCAGTAGTTCCCAACCGCGGGGCGAATGGAATCCGATACATAAATCAGTTACGAAAAGAATCGAAAAGGCTTTTATTGTGTCGCTTAAATTATATAGGAATTCTTGAAACCAAGAGTTAAGAATAAAAAGTTCTTCATTACACAGAATCGAATAACCGCTTAGACTAACGAAGCAGATTGTATTTGTCGAGAAGTGAAAAATCGTATGGATATGATCCTCATCGTGCATCTTGATTAATTGAATTGTTTCTTTCGAGAGCCCTATACGAAGCTTTTCTAGACGTCTTTCCGTAAATTCCTTTATCATTTCGTCCAAGAAGAATAATTCCTCGAATTCTATGAATTTTTCTAGAATAGCTTTTTCTTGAATATCATTCAAAAAGGTTTCGGGTTGACTAGTATTCCACCAATTAGTAACCCAGGATTCCAGATTTTTATTAAATGAGGGAGGGATCCACCAGGGCAAAAATACTACAAATATTATAGATGAAAGATATCTAAGGGGAATGGATGCGTTCGTTTTTTTTTTTGTCATTTTTTCATCTGTGAATTGTTAATGAACACACCCCGTTCGTTGATTCTATGCGATCGAATATTTCTATCAAGCATGAGTTCTATTACAAGGTATTGCACCTATAAATCGAGTCTCGTTTTTTTTTTTAGTTGTGATTCGGCGGTTAGTTCTTGAACCTAGTGTAGAAAAACTAAAGAAATCAAAGAAGAATCCACTTCGAATTCTTCATTCCAATTCGAATTTGAATCAAGAAATAATAAAAAACAAAACAATATTGTTTCCAGATATCCCAATTGATCAAATATTAGAAGCGATTACCTCCTTTCGATGAATGCCTGAAAGATTCAAATTCAAATAATGAATATTAATATTATTCGCATTTCGAAATGAAAGAACTTTTTTTTTTCTATTTAAAATGTAAAAATGAAACTCTCGCATATTTCGAAAAAAAAAAAAAAGAGTCTTGAGGGGTTTCTCCTGCCGAGAAAGTTTTTATTCTTATTCTTCAGTTAATTTTTCAAAAACCTTCAATTGGTACACGCAAGAAATAGGCCAATTCCGCAGCCTTTTGCTCAATTTCTCGTAGAGTCAAATTCTCATCAGTACGGTTCAAGGGAACGGACCCCAAGCCCTTGCTTTCTATATAAAGGACACGACGAGCATAAATCCCCTCTTTAACTTCTATTCTGATGGACTGAATATCTTTCACAAGGAATCGTAGAAAGATGCGGCGATTTTTTCCAGGAAATCCCCAACGAAAAATACACACTATTCCCTCTTTTGTATCAAATCGATCATAACCGCTACCTACATTCCATATAATTGTGCACCACAAATAGGAACTAATAAAGAGACCCGCGATCCCGTAGAAAGACATCACGATCCCTTGTGGAAAAAATTTTATTTGCTGAGACGGAAATAAAGATAGCAAATTCCTATCAAGATAACTAGAAATTCCAACCACTAAAAATCCTAATGAACCTAAAAAAAGGATAAGGGCCCAGCAGAAATTGCTTGTTTTGCGAGAGCCTGCTATAAATTCTATCCATATATATTCTGATCGCCAACTCATACATACTAGCTCCAATTGAATTTTATTGGAATTGGGGAAATAACCAAAAGAAAATAAATTTGAGTTTACTTTTGTTCTTTCGGAAGTAACTCTCATCAACTAGTACTATTTTGATGTGAACTCTTAGCAGTAAGTCATCGAATTGGTTAGAGCTAATAAAATCAGAACATCCCCTTCATATGATTCCCTATAGATCGGTACATACATATAGATACATTGACTTTCATTGCAGACATGAGTTCAGATCACAATCTATTGTTGACAATAGATAGAATAAATTTACCTATATATCATGTTTACACATGCATAAGAGCTCTTCCGTTTATGCTCGGAGAAAGCCACTTCTTAGTCTTATACACTATTCTACTAAATGGCTATCCGTCATCACAAAGTATTGAAAAAAAAACTAGATGAGAGTTGACCTTGATCCGATCGGATTTAAAAAATCTTATTTTTTTCAAGATAAAGAAATAAAGAAGCCATTGCCATTGCCGGAAATACTAGGCCCACTAAAGGCACTAAAATGGAGGGAAAGCTATTGAGAATTGTCATAGAAAGGGTACCTCGATTTAATATTTGTATCTGTTACTGGTATAAAGAAATCCTATAATAACGAAAATTAATATTCTAATTATTATCAGATTCTAATTCGTATATAACTGTATATAAAGGATACTTATCTAGCTGTATATAAGTATACTAAGTATACTAAATAAGTATATATACTAAGCGCAAGGAATGTAGAAGGGACCTAGTCATTTTTCTACATGAAATAAATGTATAATAGCCCATTTTCGTTATTATTATTACTTATTTTTCTTCTTCTGTTGTTCTTAGCTTCGGATTTCTTTTTTAATATCTAATTTCTTTTTGTATTACAAAAAGAAATTAGATATTTTAGATATTAAAAAATAATTTATTAAAATTCCCCAAGGATTCTAACGAATCCGACCCAACAGCAGGGATTCCTAGGAAAATGGTCCTTGTTAGTATTAGTAGATATAGAAAGATACAAGATTTTCTATTTTCTCTATTTGAATGATATATATATACGCAAGAGGAGAACAATAAATTCGTTTTATTTGACCTGTCCCCAATTACAAGTAATTCTAAGGACGAATACTTTTTTTATGTTGTTTTGTTGAGAGAGGTTTACTGATTACTAATATGTCATATCGGCAAAAAAAAAAAGAATTATCCGCATGCTTCCTTGTACAATGAAATCTTATGTCGCCAAAGAAAATCCATTCTTCGGATTTTCTTTTATTTTGATTGGGATAAACTAACTAATTGTTAATTATTCGCCACAAAAAAATTTCACTTAAGAACTCTACTGGAGTTTATTTTGATTCAAAGGAAAAAGGGTGTGGAACTGAAATAATTCACTCAGAACACCTTTTAAAGGATTACGTGGTACGATTGGATCGAATAAGCCCTTATGGAATAAAAATTCAGCCGCTTGTGAACCTTCAGGTACTGTCTTATTCAATGTTTGTTCAATTACTCTTTTACCCGCAAATGCAATATAGGCATTAGGTTCAGCAATAATGATATCTCCCAACATACCAAAACTCGCAGTCACTCCACCAGTAGTAGGAGATGTAAGAATTGATACATAGAATAACTTTTTATTTAATTGATAATCATATAAAGCAGAAGATATTTTAGCCATTTGCATCAAGCTCAAACTTCCTTCTTGCATGCGTGCTCCCCCGGAAGCACACACTAGAAGAAGAGGTAAAAATTGATTGGCAGCATACTCGATCAAACGGGTGATTTTCTCGCCTACTACGGATCCCATACTACCCCCCATAAACTGAAAATCCATAACCCCAATTGCGATGGGAATCCCGTTTAATTGTCCTGTACCTGTTTGAACAGCCTCCGTTAATCCCGTCTTTGTTTGATAAGAATCAATACGATTTTGATAAGGTTCCTCTTCTGAATGAAATTCAATGGGATCTAGAGAGACCATGTCGTGATCCATCGGATCCCAAGTACCTGGATCAACCGAAAGTTCGATTCTGTCTGAACTACTCATTTTCAAATGAAATCCACATTGTTCACAAATATACATTTTTGACTTAAGAAATTTCTTATAATTTAATCCATAACAATTTTCGCATTGAACCCACAAATGCCTGTATTTTTGAGTTACATCGAGATCATCAGAACTTTCGCTTATAGTTAAATCACTACCATCCGTGCCACTTTGTATATTAAAACTCTCGCTTTCACTACTATTTTTACTTTCACTCGAAATGAAATTAAAAAAGTAACTGGCACTATAATTGTCACTACTACTTAAAATGTGACTATCAATACAGATTTGAGAATAAAGATAAGAGTCGAGGCAATTATAAATGTGCTTATTCCAGCTCGATTTAGTATCATCCATGTAACGATCATAGTCGGGATCATCACTTTTGGATCCAGTATTCCTAGAACTATAATTACGAAAGCTATAAAAAAAACTTTCTAGTTCACTCAGAAAAGAATGATCATTGTCTATTTCCAAAATTTGATTTTCAATATCAAAATATATGGAATAGTTGTCCCTATTACTATCCTTAACAAAAAAGGTGTCATCCGAAATGAAATTATGAATGTCCCTGACACCCGCTAAATTGCTGTAACTCGAACAGTCACTATCACTCGAACTATGAATGTTTTGATCCTTATCATTTCGAATCGGATCCTCGCTTACACTATTTTTAATAGGATCAAAGCTATCCATTGATTTACTTAATCCACACCTGTATTCTAATTCCCCTTTACCCTTACCCTTAGATAACATCAAATTGAACCACCTTTTTTTCATAGAGCTCTCTTGTCCCTATTTCCATGAAAATACAATAGATGAATAGTCAATTGAAAAAAAAAAAAATTATTCTTTTTTGTAAGACCCCAGGGTATCACTTCGCTATATACGACCTTTTTCAATTCGAAATAGCGACGGCTCTTATCTTGTGTAAAACTCGTATCGAAAAAAAGAAATATTTGTTCTCTCCTATAAATGAAATGAACTTTTTCGTAAAATCTCGTCTACTAATAGAATCTGTTTATATTCCAACACGGAACGAAACGGACAATATACAGGATGGGGAGAAGAAGTTGTGATACTTGGGACGAAACCGCGGGATAGAAAAGAATACACCGACCCTAAGAGCTTCTAGGATTAATTGTGGACCCAATGCCGTTGCCATAATCGAACGAGTTGTGTTTGGTCTTCTATTTTGTATTTAAGATCTTGGATATCTAGAGAAATGTGTAGCTATCCCAAACATATACAATAGAATCGTTGGGTTCGGCTCAATCCTTTTAGTAAAAGATTGGGCCGAGTTTAATTGAAATTCAACTAATAAACCAAACGTAAATTACTGGATTACAAAGTATCCATTGCTTC